TTAACAGCCGACCGCTCTACCACTGAGCTACTGAGGAACAAGGGGAGATTCGACCTCCTAGAGTTCAACTCCCGCTCTCAACCCATGAACAATATGAGTCCGAAGCTTCTTTCGTAACTCCCGGAATTTCTTCGTAGTGGCTCCGTTCCATGCCTGATTTCATAGGGAAACCCAAAGTGGCTCTATTTCATTCTATTTCACTTCCTAGCACTTCCTATCATTTAATATCCATCCCTTTGGTCTTATTGACATAAGAGATGTCATTTATAGTCTATCTCTTTCTATATATGGAAAGTCAAGAAATTCTCATCGAAACATCGAGAAATTGTGCATATAGAAAACTCTAAAGAAAGAAAAAAAGGAGACCCGTGCCATTATTTTCAAATCTTTTCTACTTAGTAGTCTAAGTTTCTCGATGAGGATAATTAATTCGGTCGTTGTGGTCGGACTCTATTATGGATTTCTGACCACATTCTCCATAGGTCCCTCTTAGATCTTCTTTCTCCAATCTTGGGTTAGGGAAGAAGGAGATATTCGCGACTACTGGCGGTTTCATTATGGGGCACTCATGATCTTCATATCGATCTATTATCCACCTCCGCATCTATTCTTTCTTAGCTAAACGGGTGTAAGATCCATCCAATTTGGTTATATCATGGACTCGAAAAACGGATCTGAATGTGACTGAAATGCACGATCTTCACAGGTATCACTTTTCACGATACCTAAACCTAAAAGGTGGAATAGCGATTTTCGAACCATTTCCTATAAGAGAATGATTTCCATTACTTTGAGAAATGGATTCTATATCAAACTATAGCTATTGCATTAAAGAAGAAAAGAAACTAATAGAAGTCGAAGACGCGGAATGGTAGTGAATAGAGAAAAAGATTCTTCTGATTTTCTTGTTCCTGAAAATATTCTATCTATCTCCTAGACGCCGTAGAGAATTGAGAATTTTCATGTCTTTCAATTCTCGTACTCGTAATTGGAAAGTTACGGAAGGAGATCCATCATTTTGCAATGAAAACAACATAAAAAACTCTGGACAATTTCGAAATCAGACCAAGCGTCTTAATACATATGCAAAAAAATTCATTATTGGCCCACATTGATTACAAGATTTAGCTTTTATTAATCGCTATTGGTTTGATACGAATAATGGCAATCGTTTCAGTATGTTAAGGATACAGATGTATCCACAATTCATTTAGAGTTACTTAATAGCCTATTTCTTATACTATATCTCTATCCCGTGAAATTCTCGAGCCGAAAGATGGATGCATATGCTGTGTTTCATTTTGCTAAATGATATCAATTAAATGGTGTATCAATTCTATAAATTGGATATAGCAATAAATAAATCAGCAAAATTCTTTTATTTTAGATAGAAGAAATGTTTCTTCTATCTAAAATAAAAGAATGTACCCTTCTATCCAAATCCTATTTGCATCGATAAAATAAATCCAAATCCTAGATTCCAGCAGTAGATGAATAATTGCAAATTTTTGTGTGTACGAGATTCAAATAACTTCAAAATAACTGACATAATTTTTTATTTTTCCTGATCAGAAAAATACATGAAAAAGAAAGGAGGTAGAAAAAATTTTTGATTTATGGTTAAAGAAGAAAAACAAGAAAACAGGGGTTCTGTTGAATTTCAAGTATTCAGTTTCACCAATAAGATACGGAGACTTGCTTCACATTTGGAATTACACAAAAAAGATTTTTCATCGGAAAGAGGTCTACGAAGACTTTTGGGAAAACGTCAACGTTTGCTGGCTTATTTGGCAAAGAAAAATAGAGTGCGTTATAAGAAATTAATAAGTCAGTTGGATATTCGGGAGAAGTAATTTAATCGTTCGAATTTTTTTCTTATTTTATTAGTAGTCTTATAGTAGTCTTAGATTTTGCATTTTGATGAGCCTCATTTTGAGGAATTCATGGAATAATCTATTTTCATGGAATAATCTATTTTCATGGAATAATGAATTAAGGAAAAAAGAATAAAAATGAGGATACATAACATAAAAAAAAGAAAAGATAAGACGATATTCGCCCTCCCCCCACATATTTTATTTCTTCTCCTATACAAAAACCAGCAAGACCTACTCCATTAGTAATTCCATCAATGACACCTTTATCGAAAAAATGCATTAGTTCGGCTAATCTTCTTATACCCAGGATAAAGATCCTAGTATAGAAAACATCTATATAACCACGATTATATGACCAGCTGTATATCTTTTTTTTTACTTGATCCAAAAAGTTCTTTTTGGAATTTCCTTTTATAAGGGAATTTTTAAAATTCAAATTCTGAAAAAAAGAATAAGCGGATCCATAGAAGATATATGCTATGAATAGACCAAAAATAGCTAAACTTACAGAAGAAATTGCATTAGTGATAAATTCATATGAATTTATGGAAGAATTAGAACTTTCCTGGAAAGAGTTTATTGAAGGAGTTAGCCACTTTGATAATATGGTTAACTCCGATATTCCATTATCCATTACTCCATTATCAAAATGGATTCCTATGAATCCAATGAACAAAGTAAAAAGGAGTAATATAAGAAGAGGAAATAGCATAGTATTTCCCGTTTCATGAGGATAGACAAAAGTGTTTTTAACCCCCAAGGGAGTACTAAAGAATCCTATTCTATTTCTTGTATTAACAGAAATTTTTGGTATATTTTGCGAAAAAAAAGAAACTCCACTTTTCGTTGTTGATAAAACAAAATCCCTATTGACTCCTTTGGATATGCTTTTTCCCCATAAGGATATTGAATACAACGAACCCTCTTTAGTACTACTACTACTGTAATTTTTAAAATGGACACGCAAATCCCCATCAAAAGTAAGTAAATATATCCGAAACATATAAAATGCAGTTAATCCTGCAGTAAAAGAGGCTATTATTCCAAAAAAGGGTGAATACAACCAACTATTACTAAGGATTTCATCTTTGGACCAGAAGCAAGCAAGAGGTGGAATACCACAAAGAGAAAGTGTACCCCATAAAAAAGTAGTTCTTGTAATTGGAACGTATTTTCTTAAACCACCCATAAGAACCATATTCTGACTTTTATCTGGTGAATATCCAACAAGAGGTTCCATTGAATGAATAATGGATCCGGATCCCAAGAACAATAAAGCTTTCGAATAAGCATGAGTGATCAAATGGAATAAAGCCGCTTGATAAGAACCTATACCTAGAGCTAACATCATATAACCCAATTGAGACATTGTAGAATAGGCTAAGCTTCTTTTAATATCTGTCTGAGCAAGAGCTAAAGTAGCTCCTAAGAAGAGTGTTATTGTACCTACTAAAGAAATGAAACTCATTATCAAAGGTAGGGATATGAAAAGAGGAAGAAGTCGAGCTAGAAGAAAAATCCCCGCAGCTACCATAGTTGCTGCGTGTATAAGAGCCGAAATGGGAGTGGGTCCTTCCATAGCATCGGGCAACCATACGTGAAGAGGGAATTGTGCAGATTTTGCAACTGCACCAAGGAATAATAAAAAAGCACACAAAGTAGTAAGTAAGGAATTAATCCCATTATTAGGAATCCAGTTATTAGCTATTTTGAACAAATCCCGAAACTCTAAACTACCTGTTATCCAAAAAAAACCTAAAATTCCTAATAACAGACCAAAATCCCCTACACGATTAGTTACAAAAGCTTTTTGACAAGCACTCGCTGCAATCGGCCGTGTAAACCAAAAGCCTATTAATAAATAGGAACACATTCCTACAAGTTCCCAAAAAAAATAAATTTGTATCAAATTGGAACTAGTAACCAAACCCAACATGGAAGTATTAAAAAAACTTATATAAACAAAAAATCTCAAATATCCTTCATCGTGAGACATATAATCATCACTATAAATAAGAACCAAGATTCCTACAGTAGTAATTAGTATTAACATAATAGAAGTAAGGGGATCGATCAAGTATCCAAATTCTAAGGAAAAATCATTATTGATGGTCCAAGACCATAGGTATTGATAGATAGAATTTCCGTTTATTTGTTGAATAGACAGGTGAACTGAAAATACCATAGCTATACTTAAGAGTAAAACACTAGGAAAAGCCCATATGCGACGAAGATTTTTTGTTGCTGTCGGAATAAGAAAAAGCCCAAACCCCATTGACATAATAACTGGAAGTGGGAGAAGAGGGATTACCCAGGCATATTGATATGTATGTTCCATAAGAAAAGAAATAGCAATTTTTAGTTGAAATTTATAGTTCAATTTTTCTATAAAATAAAATTGTTTCCGATTCACCAAACCTATTCTTATCTCCTTCTGAAGGAATTAAAAAAACAAAATAAGAATAAGAAAAAATACTGGAATTCTTCATTTTTCAAAAATTGTCTCATTGAAATATTCAAAAATTCAGAATGGGTTTAGTTGCTTAAATTAAAAAAGTTTATCAAATAATTTCGTTATCTAATTATTAGATAAAAAATATATTTATTAAAATACAAAAAAAGATTGAACAGTTTTACTTTCAATTCATTTTTTTATTTCTTTCTGTTAAAATGAAATAGCTCTCTTGTTTTGTAACTGGTTGATTGAATTCCAAAGAAAACCTATATTTATAGGAAATTCTCGAATATTCCTTACTTCATATAAAATGGAAATCCTAATGACTAGAATTATCTAAGTTTTAGAATGTCTTGTTTAAGAGACTGAGTATTTTTTTATTTTGATTGAAATTCAATTCTGGAATACCGTTCTGAACTTAATTAACTATTTGAATTTTACCTTCTTTTTATCTCCTCATTTTATATGAGGGCTTATCCCCCATACGGTATATTTATATATGGAGTATATTTGATATATAAATTGATTTAAATGAAAAAACCTTGTATAGAATATATCTTTGTATATATTCTATATTATTAAAAGTCTAAAATAGATATGAAAAATACGCTAAAAAACTCTTGTCTTATCCCCATTAGACAAAATAAAGTAAAAAATAATTTAGAATTTTAGTATCTTTCAGTATCTAAGTATAAATACTAAGAAAAAACATAAAGAAGGATTGATTTGCGGCAATAGATGTCTTTCACATACAACTAAAAAAAAGTAATCCCCTTTTTGAATGGCAGTTCCAAAAAAACGTACTTCGATGTCAAAAAAACGCATTCGTAAAAATATTTGGAAGAAAAAGACTTATTTTTCCATAGTACAATCTTATTACTTAGCAAAATCAAGATCATTTTCTAGCGGCAACGAGCATCCAAAACCAAAAGGTTTTTCTGGACAACAAACAAATAATAAGGTTTTGGAATAATCTGAATTGACCTATCCAAAAGAAATTCCAATTATTTAATATGAATGAATAATTGGAATTAATTAATTAATGTACTTTTATGTGCCGAATTCCTCGGTACAATATTCTTAGAATTAATCCCTCCATTATCGTTATATAGAACAAAAGTTTTTAGTATATTGTGTCCTCAGTATTCTTTTCCTATCAAAGAACTTTTTATAATAGAATCCTCATATTATATTTTTTTATGAGGATTCTATTATAAAAAGTAGAGTATTCTTGCAATAGTACTTACAACTTCTACCTATCTTATCCAAAATTCACAAATAAATTGGTTTAGGACTGGTAAATCGTATTAATAAGAGCGTAAAGGCTTTCATTCTAGAAATTTTTCTAAAATAAAAAACTCTTTATATTTAATAATGAAATTATAATGTTCCTAAATTCTATGGACTCTCCCAATCTCGACGATTCACAAGAAAATCACTATTATTCTTTAAAGTTCACTTTTATTTCAAGTTAGCCGCCATGGTGAAATTGGTAGACACGCTGCTCTTAGGAAGCAGTGCTCAAGCATCTCGGTTCGAGTCCGAGTGGCGGCATTCTCGAAAAAGAATACAATAGATTAGAAAATGGATTCAATTCGAAATTTCCAATTTTGTAATGGGACTTTCTCCTTATGCTATTTGCAACTTTAGAACATATACTAACTCATATCTCTTTCTCAACCATTTCAATTGTGATTACGATTCATTTGATAACCTTATTAGTTCGTGAACTTAGGGGATTACGTGATTCTTCAGAAAAAGGAATGATAGCTACTTTTGTCTCTATAACAGGATTCTTAGTTTCTCGTTGGGTTTCTTCGGGACATTTTCCATTAAGTAATTTATACGAGTCATTGATCTTCCTTTCATGGGCTCTGTATATTCTTCATACTATTCCTAAGATACAGAACTCTAAAAATGATTTAAGCACAATAACTACACCAAGTACTATTTTAACGCAAGGCTTTGCCACATCGAGTCTTTTAACTGAAATGCATCAATCTACAATACTAGTACCTGCTCTACAATCTCAGTGGTTAATGATGCATGTCAGTATGATGTTACTAAGCTATGCAACTCTTTTGTGCGGATCCTTATTATCCGCCGCTCTTTTAATCATTAAATTTCGAAAGAATTTTGATTTTTTTTCTAAAAAGAAAAAAAATGTTTTACTTAAAACATTTTTCTTTAGTGAGATTGAATATTTCTATGCAAAAAGAAGTGCTTTAAAAAACACCTCTTTTCCTGCATTTCCAAATTATTACAAATATCAATTAGCCGAGCGTTTGGATTCTTGGAGTTATCGTGTCATTAGTCTAGGGTTTACCCTTTTAACCATAGGTATTCTTTGTGGAGCAGTATGGGCTAATGAGGCGTGGGGATCCTATTGGAATTGGGATCCTAAAGAAACTTGGGCATTTATTACCTGGACCATATTTGCAATTTATTTACATAGTAGAACAAATCAAAATTGGAAGGGTACGAATTCAGCACTCGTAGCTTCGATAGGATTTCTTATAATTTGGATCTGCTATTTTGGTATCAATCTGTTAGGAATAGGTTTACATAGTTATGGTTCATTTACATTACCATCTAAATGATTACATAACATAAAACCTACATTTTATGAAGGTTTTTTCGTTTTTGTTTGATTTGAGAACCCCTTGAACGTCTTTTCAAAGGGTTCTCAAAAATTCGAGATAGATCTAATTAGACTTTTTTACTTTTTTCTGCATTTTTAGGTTTTTCCACTATGGAATATAGAGCAGACTGGTTAAAAAACGAAAATCTATTTAGGATAATAATTGGATAATAGAGTCTCTACCCTGTCAACGGATAGCGAGAGAACAAAATCTGGATAAATACCAATTCCTATTACTGGTAAAAAGATACAGATTAAAAGAAAGAGTTCTCGTGGTCCAGAATCCACAAAATTTGCGTTTGGAACATGAAATAGCTTGTATCCATAGAACATCTGGCGTAACATAGATAATAAATAAATAGGAGTTAATATCATTCCAATTGCCATTACAAAAGTAATTAGCATTTTTGGCATTAACATAAATTTAGGACTAGTAATTAGTCCAAAAAATACTACTAATTCTGCAACAAAACCGCTCATTCCTGGCAAGGCAAGAGAAGCCATTGAAAAGCTACTAAACATGGTAAAAATTTTCGGCATTGGGATAGATATCCCCCCCAGTTCTTCGAGATAAACAAGACGCATTCTATCACAAGCTGTTCCCGCCAAGAAAAAAAGTGTAGCACCGATAAATCCATGGGATAATATTTGTAAAATAGCTCCATTTAGTCCAATGTTGGTTATGGAACCAATTCCTATAATTATGAAACCCATGTGAGATACAGAGGAGTAGGCTATTCTTTTTTTGAAATTTCGTTGACCAAGAGAAGTTGAAGCTGCATAGATTATTTGCACTGCTCCTATTATTACCAACCAAGGGGAAAATAGATAATGAGCATGAGGTAACAATTCCATATTGATCCGAATCAATCCGTATGCTCCCATCTTTAATAGTATTCCCGCTAAAAGCATACATGTACTATAATGTGCTTCCCCATGGGTATCCGGTAACCACGTATGTAGAGGTATAATCGGCAATTTGACAGCATAAGCAATAAGGAAGCCAAAATAAAGTAGTATTTCCAATGTTACAGGGTATGATTGATTAATCAATCTTTCCAAGTCTAATCTTGGTTCGTTGGAACCATATAAGCCCATACCCAAAACCCCGATTAAGAAAAAAATGGAACCGCCTGCAGTATACAAAATAAACTTGGTAGCTGAATACAGACGCCTCTTTCCCCCCCACATGGATAAAAGTAAGTAAACAGGAATTAATTCTAACTCCCACATGATAAAAAAAAGTAAAAGGTCTCGTGAAGAAAATAATCCTATTTGACCGCTATACATTGCTAGCATCAGGAAATAGAATAATCCCGAATTCCGGGTAACTGGCCAAGCCGCTAAAGTAGCTAAAGTAGTGATAAATCCTGTCAATAAAATAGATCCTAATGAAAGTCCATCGATTCCCAATCTCCAGTGGAAATCAAAAACATCTATCCATTTATAATCCTCCCTTAATTGGATTAAAGGATCCTCCAATTGGAAATGATAACAGAATGCATAAGTCATTAGAAGGAATTCTAATAAACAAATGGATATAGTATACCATCTAACTATTTTGTTTCCTTTATGAGGTAAAAAGAAAATTAAAGAACCTGCAAATATCGGAAAAACAACAAGTATTGTTAACCAAGGAAAATAACTCATGATAAAGTAATAAAGACAAGATACGTTTTGACCAGAAAAGCCCATGCTCGATTATTTCGAGCACAGGCTTCTTCGGTAAAGAGGAATCAGATGATTCAAGTGGAGTTTTTTGTAACGTATCAATAAGATAGAGCCATGCTACGGGTTGTTTCAGGCCCTAAATAAACGCGTACACTTAAAAAATCTGTTGGGCAGGCAGATTCGCATCTCTTACAACCCACACAATCCTCGGTTCTCGGTGCAGAAGCAATTTGCTTGGCTTTACATCCATCCCAAGGTACCATTTCTAGTACATCTGTTGGACAAGCTCGTACACATTGAGTGCATCCTATACATGTATCATAAATTTTTACAGAATGTGACATTGGATCTATAAATTTTCCTTTTCAACATAAAAATTTTCGATCTGGTAAAAATGAAATTAGTACTATATAAGTTAGATGTATTGTAGACACCAGACGAAGCAATGATTTATCCAAACTTTAATAAATAATGCACTTTAATAAATAATGCAATATATTTCTTAACCTGTTTGTGAGAAAGCGTGAAAAGAGCCAAGAGACTTGAATTTAAGACTTCAACAGCCATAATTATACTAATTCTACATACTAATTTGAATTAGCCAATAAATTGGCTATCATCTTTTCAATAATTATTGCAATATTCAAATTGCAATATCAATATTTCTATTCATCTTAATGTTCCATATTATTATATATGTGGCTTTGTTTAGCGGATTCAATGTCTAATTATTCAAAAAATTAGATTGATTGATACGAGTTGATTTCCTGTTACGATGGATGGAAGAAAGAATGGATAGTCCAATAGCTGCTTCAGCAGCCGCAAGGGCTATAACAAAAATTGCGAAAATGTCCCCTTTTAATTGGCGACTATCGAATAGATCAGAAAATGTTACGAGATTTAGATTAATTGAATTGAGTATAAGTTCAAGACATATTAGAGCTCTAACCATGTTTCGGCTTGTGATCAATCCATAGATACCAATCGAAAATAAATAGACACTCAAAAAAAGTACATGCTCAAACATCATTAACTAACTCCTTATCAATCTCGATTCATTTCAATATGAGGACAAGAATTGAACCGATTCAATTAATTAGAATAGAACAATTACGCAACAAAAGAGAAAAGAGGGTATTTGTTGTGTTGGCAGTAGATGGGTTTTACTAAATCAAAATTGTTATTCTTTAGTTATTTATTTTCGATTTGAAATTCTAAGAATTTTGACTCATTCTAAGTATTTTTTATTGTCGAGCCATAGTAATTGCACCTATTAAAGAAACTAGAAGAATTAGGGAAATGAGTTCAAACGGAAGATAAAAATCGGTTGCTAAATGAATCCCAATTTGTTGAACGTTATTTATGAGACCCTGTTCTACTATTTGGTTTGATCTTGTAGTCCAAAGAATTCCATACCATGATGTATCCGGGATAGTAGTCATTAGTGAAAAAGGAATAGTTATACAAACGAGTGAAGTAAACCCATCTCCAATAGTCCAATAATTCTTATCTTTAGACCACTCTGAGTCGTTTACAAACATTACAGCAAATATGATCAAGACATTTATGGCTCCCACATAAATAAGAAGTTGTGCAACAGCTACAAAGTAGGAATTCAATAAAAAAAAGAATAAGGATATACAAACAAGAACTAATCCCAGCGAAAAGGCAGAATAAATTGGGTTGGTAAGTAATACTACTCCTAGACCTCCTAGTAGAAGAATAAATCCCCCAAATAGCACAAGAATCTCATGTATTGGTCCAGGTAAATCCATTATGGATAAGAAGAAATTAATAGTATAAAATTTTTCATGAACTGACTAAAACTAAAAGATTCAGGGAAGTAAAAAAAAATTATTATATATATAAATTGTATAGTTAGAAATCACATCATGAAAATCTACTCTCATTTTAAATCAGGAATAATTTGCAATAAGCAGTAGTTATTTATTTTTCTTTTTTTCTTTCTAGTTAGTAAAAAACTATTGGATTTTTCTAACAAAAAAATCCTAGTACCTAGTAATCGGTAATCGTTCTTGAATTCCAAGATTTTTCTTCGTCTATTTTACTTTGAGGCGAATTTCTAATTGTTTGAATTGTATAATCTCCCATTATGGAGATTGGTAACCGACTCAAAGCAATTTGATTGTAATTCAATTCATGACGATCATAAGTAGAAAGTTCATATTCTTCAGTCATTGATAAACAGCTTGTCGGACAGTATTCAACACAGTTACCACAAAATATACAAACTCCGAAATCGATACTATAATTAAGCAATTGTTTCCTTTTAATATCCTTTTCAAATCTCCAATCCACAAGGGGTAGATCTATCGGGCATACGCGAACACATACTTCACAAGCAATGCATTTATCAAATTCAAAGTGTATTCGCCCCCGGAAGCGCTCCGATGTAATTGATTTTTCATAAGGGTAGTGAATCGTTATAGGTAAACGATTTGTGTGGGATAAGGTAATTATGAAACTTTGACCAATGTATCTTGCGGCGCGTATTGTTTGTTGACCATAACTAATGAACCCAGTTATCATAGGGAACATATTTTAAATATCTATGAAAAAGGTATGTTTCTTTCTCTTGTTTGAGAGAACTTTTGTGTTGAAGATATTCTTACTGTTATTGTATTATCTTATTTATAGTGAAACTAGTTGGGAAGAGGTTGTTAATAAGAGATTGCCTAGAGAAATAGGTAAAAGAAATTTCCACCCAAGGTTTAATAACTGATCCATTCTCATCCTGGGTAAAGTCCATCTTATTGTGATAGAAATGAAGAGAAATAAATAAGCTTTAGTTAATGTAATAAGGATACCCATTATTATTTCCAAAATTCCAACCATTTTATTCATTTGTAAAAATCCAAAAAAGGATATATAGGGAATAGAAAAATGCCATCCGCCTAAGTAGAGAACAGTTACAAATAAAGAGGAAACTAATAAATTTAGGTAAGAAGCAAGATAAAATAAACCATATTTAATACCAGAATATTCGGTTTGATAACCTGCTACTAATTCTTCCTCCGCTTCTGGTAAATCAAAGGGTAATCTTTCACATTCTGCCAAAGAAGAAATTAGAAAAACTAGAAAACCTATAGGCTGCCGCCAAAGATTCCACCCCAAAAAACCATATTTTGACTGTGCTTCAACTATATCGACTGTACTTGAACTGTTAGATAATCATAGTCGATGATAACATCACAGTTCCCACCGCTATTCCAAAACCGTACATGAAACCTTAGTTTCATACGGCTCCTCTATGATCAGAAAAAAGGAAAGGATTGTTTCATTTCGGTATTATCTCCTGAACGTAGATAGAGTTAGGTAAGATAAAATAGATTGAAAAGTCCTAAATTAGACCAAAGCAATTCCGTCTGCTAGAATAATAAAAAAGCGCTTCCGAATTGATCTCATCCTTTATATAATAAAATGACATTTTTTCTTTGTTCAGTAATAACTTAATATTGGAATAAAATACTCGTTATAGCAATTAATAAATGGAAAGAATTGGGCATTAGTGAGGAATTCTGTATGAATATGGATAAAGGAAGGAAAGAATAAATAAGGATCCTTTTTTGTATTGCATTCCATATCTTTTGTCCTATTCTTCTTTCCCCGGGAAGGAGATACTTAAAAAGAAAAAAGGAATAAAGGTTTAATTCGTTCTTGATAGCCATTTCCTTAACAAGTGAATGGGAACATACTCTGGATCGGAATCCGAAGAAAGTACTACTTGATCATTTCCACCAATTTCAAGCCCTTATTATGATTCCCTTTATGAGGAAAAATTTCTAATTATTTAGATTCTCTCATTACTAACCCTTTATGTACTTTAGTGTTCCTAATCCCTCACTAACTTTTGATGGATTCCCTTATGGTTATAAGTTATAGTAATAACTTATAATATTCTAGTAATGGAATTCCATATCGCGAATCTTTTATTCTTGCCCGCTTCAAGATATGATGACTAATCAAAGAATCTCAACCTTGGGGTAAAGAGTTTACACTGCTTATGTTTACTTCAACTTTTTTCTTGTACATAGAAAATGAGATTTTTATTTTTACTACAAATTAATAAGCTGTTTTGTTTCACTCATATAGCTATCTAGTTTAACTTACCAACCAGAATACGGAATAAGAAAAGGAAGATAAGTATTCAATGGATTTTAGAGGAAAAAGCCCCCATTTTAGCGAATCACACGTAGAGATATTGCTAGTACACAAAAAGTTAATGGTATTTCATAACTAATAGATTGAGCAGCCGCTCGTAGACCGCCTGAAAAAGAATATTTATTATTTGAGCTATATCCTGCCATAAGAAGACCAATAGGAGCAACACTTGAAATGGCAATCCATAAAAAGACACCAATACTAAGATCAGCTAAAACAAAACGATATCCCAAAGGGATAACTAAAAAACTTAATAAAATGGATATGACTGCTATAGAGGGTCCAATGCTAAAAAAAGGAATATCTCCTCGGGATGGGAGGATATCTTCTTTAAAAAGGAGCTTTGTTCCATCTGCTATAGCTTGGAGCAGTCCCAAGGGGCCTGCATATTCAGGACCAATACGTTGTTGTATCGATGCGGATATTTCTCTTTCTAACCACACAATTACGAGTACTTCTATTGTGATTCCCACTAGGAGGGTCAAAATGGGTAGAATCCATATCAGTCCATAGAGTTCTTTTAATAATTCCGATTTCGAAAAAGAATTGATAGTTTCTACCTCTACCCTATCTATTATCATTTCAACGATCAACTTCCCCCATAATGATATCTATACTACCTAATATCGTCATGATATCAGCCAATTTCATTTTCTTAACTAGCTGAGGAAGGATTTGTAAATTAATAAAACCAGGTGGACGAATTTTCCATCTCCAGGGGAAAAGACTATCATCTCCTACCAGATAAATTCCTAATTCACCTTTTGGAGCTTCTACTCTTACATAAAGCTCTTGCTTTGATAATTCAAAATTGGGGGAAGGTTTTTTACCAAGAAATCTATATTCAAAATCATTCCATTCTGAATTCTTTGCGCTTTTAAAGCGCCGGGCTTCCAAATTCTCATAAGGTCCTCCAGGAATTTTTTCTACAGCCTGTTGAATAATTTTGATGGATTCCCTCATTTCACCGATTCGTACTAAATAGCGAGCTAATGAATCTCCTTCTTTTTGCCATTGGACTTTCCAATCGAATTGATTGTAAGACTCATAAGGGTCAATTTTACGAAGATCCCATTGTATTCCAGAAGCTCGTAACATTGGTCCCGATAATCCCCAATTTACAGCTTCTTCTCCACTAATAAAACCAACTCCTTCAACTCGTTCTAAAAAAATGGGATTCTGTGTAATAAGTTGTTGATATTCAACAACTCCTCGTAAAAAATAATCACAGAAATCTAAACATTTATCCATCCATCCATAAGGTAGATCAGCAGCTACTCCTCCGATGCGGAAGTAATTATGCATCATTCGCATACCTGTAGCAGCTTCAAATAGATCATATATCAATTCTCTCTCTCTAAAAATGTAGAAAAAAGGAGTCTGTGCGCCGAGATCTGCCATAAAAGGTCCAAGCCATAACAAGTGAGAAGCTATACGACTCAATTCTAACATAATTACCCTAATATAGCTGGCTCTTTGGGGTATTTGAATATTCTCCAAGAATTCTGGTGCATTTACCGTTATAGCTTCTGTAAACATAGTAGCTAAATAATCCCACCGTGTTACATAAGGCAAGTATTGTATAATAGTTCTGTTTTCTGCGATTTTTTCCATTCCTCTGTGTAAATAGCCTAATACGGGTTCACAATCAATAACATCTTCACCATCGAGAGTAACGATCAGTCGAAGAACACCATGCATTGATGGGTGCTGAGGGCCCATATTTACTATCATGAAATCTTTTCTTTTTTTTATGTTATGTATCCTCATTTTTATTCTTTTTTCCTTAATTCATTATTCCATGAAAATAGATTATTCCATGAAAATAGATTATTCCATGAATTCCTCAAAATGAGGCTCATCAAAATGCAAAATCTAAGACTACTATAAGACTACTAATAAAATAAGAAAAAAATTCGAACGATTAAATTACTTCTCCCGAATATCCAACTGACTTATTAATTTCTTATAACGCACTCTATTTTTCTTTGCCAAATAAGCCAGCAAACGTTGACGTTTTCCCAAAAGTCTTCGTAGACCTCTTTCCGATGAAAAATCTTTTTTGTGTAATTCCAAATGTGAAGCAAGTCTCCGTATCTTATTGGTGAAACTGAATACTTGAAATTCAACAGAACCCCTGTTTTCTTGTTTTTCTTCTTTAACCATAAATCAAA